TATGGATTTGATGGAAAATCTTTATCAACAGATATTGGCCATTTCTTGACCTCAACCAATGAATTTACTGGGGAATCAACACCAAGTTTTAATTTGAAAGAACTTTCTTTATCAGCAGAACAAGGAAGAATTGAGTCAGAAAATCAAGAAAAATTTTTAAAATTTTTATTTGATGCAGTTAGAACTGATCCGAATGATCAAAGAATTAGAAAAAAATCGATTGGAATAAAAGAAATAAGTAAAAAAGTCCCTCGATGGTCATACAAATTGATCAATGATTTGGAACAACAGGAAGGAGGAAGTGAAGAAGAAGTGGCAGAAGATCATGAGATTCGTTCAAGAAAAGCGAAACGTGTAGTCATTTTTACTGATAACGAGCAGAATACCGAAACTCATACTAATACTAGTACTAGTAATGATAATCAAGCAAACGAAGTGGCTTTGATACGTTATTCTCAACAAGCGGATTTTCGTCGGGATATAATCAAAGGATCCATGCGCACTCAAAGACGTAAAATAGTTATTTGGGAACTGTTTCAAGCAAATGTCCATTCTCCTCTTTTTTTGGACAGAATAGACAAAACTTTTTTTTTTTCTTTTGATATCTTCGGAATGATGAAGCCAATTTTTAGGAATTGGATGGGTAAAAACATGGAATTAAAAATTTCGGATTCTGAAGAGGAAGAGACAAAAGAAAAAGAGAAAAAAAAGGAGGAAAAAAGAGAGGAGAAAACGCGGATAGAAATAGCAGAAACATGGGATAGTGTCCCATTTGCTCAAGTAATAAGGGGTTCCATGTTAGTAACCCAATCGATTCTTCGAAAATATATTGTATTGCCTTCATTGATAATAGCTAAAAATATTGGCCGTATGCTATTATTTCAATTTCCCGAGTTGTATGAGGATTTAAAGGGGTGGAGTAGAGAAATGCATGTTAAATGCACCTTTAATGGTGTTCAATTATCAGAAACAGAATTTCCAAAAAACTGGTTAACAGATGGCATTCAGATAAAGATCCTATTTCCTTTCTGTCTGAAACCTTGGCACGGATCTACACTACGATCCCATCATAGAGATCCAATGAAAAAGAAAGGACAAAAAAGTGATTTTTGTTTTTTAACAGTTTGGGGAATGGAAGCTGAACTTCCTTTTGGTTCTCCCCGAAAACGACCTTCCTTTTTTGAACCCATTTGTAAAGAACTCGAAAAAAAAATTAGAAAAGTGAAAAAGAAATCTTTTCTAGTTCTAAAAGTTTTAAAAGAAAGAACAAAATTGTTTTTAAGGGTCTCAAAAGAAATAACAGGATGGGTTATCAAAAGAGTTCTATTTATAAAAAGAATAATGAAAGAATTTGCAAAAGTAAATTTGATTCGATTCTTTGGGTTTAGAGAAGTATATCAATCGAGTGAAAATAAAAATAGAAAAGATTCTATAATAAACAATAAGATGATTCATAAATCATCCATTCGAATTAGATACATGGATTGGACAAATTATTCACTAACAGAAAAAAAAATGAAGGATCTCGCTGATAGGACAAGCACAATCAGAAATAAAATAGAAAGAATAACAAAAGACAAGAAAAAAAAATTTCTAACTCGAGAGATAAATATTAATCCTAATGAAAGAAGTTGTGATGATAAAAGATTAGAATCACCACAAAATATTTGGCAGATAGTAAAAAGAAGAAGTGCTCGATTAATACGTAAATGGAACTATTTTATGCAATTTTTCATTGAAAAGATATACATAGATACTCTTCTCTCTATCATTAATATTTCCCGGAGCAATGCACAACTTTTCCTTGAATCAACAAAAAAAATGAAAATTTTTGATCAATCCATTTACAATGATGAAATAAATGAAGAAAGAATTGATGAAACAAATCAAAATACAATTCATTTTATTTCGACTATCAAAAAGTCGCTTTATAATATTAGTAATAATAATTCACAGAATTTTTGTGACTTATCTTCTTTGTCACAAGCATATGTATTTTACAAATTATCACAAACCCAAGTTATTAACAAGTATAACTTGAGATCTGTACTTCAATATCACGGAACATCTCTTTTTCTGAAAGAGAGAATAAAGGATTCTTTTGAAAAACTCAAAATATTTCATTCCAAATCAAAGCATAAGAAACTTTTGAATTCCGGAATGAATGAATGGAAAAACTGGTTAAGGGGTCATTATCAATATGATTTATCTCAGATTAGATGGTCTAGATTAGTACCACAAAAATGGCAAAATAGAGTAAATCAACATCATATGGTTCAAAATAAAGATAAAGACTTAAAAAAACGAGGTTCATATGAAAAAGACCAATTAATTCATTACGAGAAACAAAATGATTATGAAGGGGATTCATTACTGAATAAAAAAGAAAATTTAAAAAAAAATTATAGATATGATCTTTTATCATATAAATATATTAATTATGAGGATAAGAAGGACTCCTCTATTTATCGATCACCATTCCAAGTAAACAAGGGCCAAGAGATTTCCTATAATTACAACACACATAAACCCGAATTTTTTTATATGCTGGGAGGTATACTTATTAGTGATTATCTAGGAGAAGATTATATAATTGAGAGAAAGAAAAATCCGAATAGAAAATATTTTGATTGGAGAATTCTCCATTTTTGTCTTAGAAAGAAGGTCGATATTAGGGCCTGGACCAATATTGATACCGGCGCCAACGTTAATAGAAATACTAAAGCTGGGACTAATTATTATCAAATAATTGATAAAATTGATCATAAAGATACTTTTTCTCTCATGATTCATCAAGAAATCAACCCATCCAATAAAAAAACAACCTTTTTTGATTGGATGAGAATGAATGAAGAAATACTAAATCGTCCCATATCGAATCTGGAACTTTGGTTCTTACCAGAATTTGTACTACTTTATAATGCATATAAGATTAAACCATGGGTCATACCAATAAAATTACTTTTTTTTAATTTTAATGGAAATAAAAATTTTAATGGAAATAAAAATGTTAGTGAAAATAAAAACATCAATGGAAAACAAAAAAAAAATCTTCGTATATCATCTAATGAAAAAAAATCTCTTGAATTAGAGCATCAAAGTCAAGAAGAAAAAGAACCTCCGGGCCAAGGAGATCTTAGATTAGATGCACAAAACCAAAGGAAGCTTAGATCACTTCTATCAAACCAACAAAAAGATGTTGAAGAATATTATGCAGAATCGGACATTAAAAAACGTAGAAAGAAAAAGCAATACAAGAGCAACACGGAAGCAGAGCTCGATTTCTTCCTGAAAAAATATTTGCTTTTTCAATTGAGATGGAATAATCCTTTGAATCAAAAAATATTCCAGAATATCAAAGTGTATTGTCTCCTGCTTAGACTGATAAATCCAAAGGAAATTGCTCTATCTTCTATTCAAAACGGAGAAATGAGTCTGGATGTAATCCAGATGCAGAAAGATAAAACTCTTACAGAATTGATAAGAAAAGGAATATTGATTATCGAACCAGTTCGTCTGTCTATAAAACAGGATGGACAATTTATTATGTATCAAACCATAGGTATTTCATTGGTCCATAAGAGTAAGCACAAAACGAATCGAAGATACCGAGAAAAAGGATATGTTGATAAGAATAATTTTGATGAATCCACTGCAAGACATGAAAGGATGGTCGGAAATGGAGACGAAAATCATTATGATTTGCTTGTTCCTGAAAATATTTCATCGCCTAGACGTCGTAGAGAATTGAGGATTCTAATTTGTTTCAATTCGGGGAATAGGAATATTGTGGATAGAAATCCAGTATTTTGCAATGGGACCAACGTAAAGAACTGTAGTCAATTTGTGGATGAGAACAAACATCTTGATATAGATACAAATAAATTCATTAAATTAAAATTTTTTCTTTGGCCCAATTATCGATTAGAAGATTTAGCTTGTATGAACCGTTATTGGTTTGATACCAATAATGGCAGTCGTTTCAGTATGTCAAGGATACATATGTATCCACGATTCAAAATAACTTGATGGTACCTTTCCTATATATCACGTGCCATATTCGGGTATATAAAGGCAAATAGATATACACACGTGTTGTGTTACATTCCATTCTGGTACATGATACTAATTCAATGATGTATCAATTAGATCTAGGAATGAATCGATAGAATTTTATTATCTTAGGTACAAATTCTTATCTTTTGTGGGTTCAAAAATGTACTATCCCTTTGGATCCATATCCAAATCAAAAATAAATGAAGATTTTTGTGTATACCAGATTAAAATGACTGGCATTATTATTATTACTGATCGGGAAAATACATATCTGTAAAAAAGAAAGGGGGAAAATAATTATTTTTATGGTAAAAAATGCATTCATCACAATTATTTCACAAGAACAAAAAGAAGAAAACAAGGGGTCTGTTGAATTTCAAGTATTCAGTTTCACTAATAAGATACAGAGACTTACTTCACATTTGAAATTGCACAGAAAAGACTATTTATCTCAGAGAGGTCTACGAAAAATTCTGGGAAAACGTCAAAGGCTGCTAGCTTATTTGTCAAAGAAAAATAGAGTACGTTATAAAGAATTAATTGGTCGGTTGGATATTCGGGAGCCAAAAACTCGTTAATTTAAAGATTCGTTTTGAATTAAATTATTTGATTTATTAGATCTTGAATTTTAATGAACTTCCTTTCATTTTCAGCAATTCATGGAAGAATTAATCGGGGAAAAAACATATGACTGTACCTGTTACAAGGAAAGACCTCATGATAGTCAATATGGGTCCTCAACACCCATCAATGCACGGTGTTCTTCGACTCATGGTTACTCTAGATGGCGAAGATGTTATTGACTGTGAACCCATATTGGGTTATTTACACAGAGGGATGGAAAAAATTGCAGAAAACCGAACAATTATACAATATCTGCCTTATGTAACACGTTGGGATTATTTAGCTACTATGTTCACAGAAGCAATAACCGTAAATGCACCAGAACAGTTGGGAAATATTCAAGTACCTAAAAGAGCCAGCTATATCAGAGTAATTATGTTGGAGTTGAGTCGTATAGCTTCTCATTTATTATGGCTTGGCCCTTTTATGGCAGATATTGGTGCACAGACTCCTTTCTTTTATATTTTCAGAGAAAGAGAATTGATATATGATCTATTCGAAGCTGCCACAGGTATGCGAATGATGCATAATTATTTCCGTATCGGAGGAGTAGCTGCTGATCTACCTCATGGCTGGATAGATAAATGTTTGGATTTCTGCGATTATTTTTTAACAGGGGTTGCTGAATATCAAAAACTTATCACACGGAATCCTGTTTTTTTGGAACGAGTTGAAGGAGTGGGCATTATTGGTGGGGAGGAAGCAATAAATTGGGGTTTATCAGGACCAATGCTACGAGCTTCCGGAATCGAATGGGATCTTCGTAAAGTTGATCATTATGAGTGTTACGACGAATTTGACTGGGAAGTCCAATGGCAAAAAGAAGGAGATTCATTAGCTCGTTATTTAGTACGAATCAGTGAAATGACGGAATCAATAAAAATTATTCAACAGGCTCTGGAAGGAATTCCGGGGGGACCTTATGAGAATTTAGAAGTACGGCGCTTTGATAGAGCAAGAGGGTCAGAATGGAATGATTTTGAATATCGATTTCTTAGTAAAAAACCTTCTCCTACTTTTGAATTGGCGAAACAAGAACTTTATGTGAGAGTAGAAGCCCCAAAGGGGGAATTGGGAATTTTTCTGATAGGAGATCAGAGTGTTTTTCCTTGGAGATGGAAAATTCGCCCGCCGGGTTTTATCAATTTGCAAATTCTTCCTCAGCTAGTTAAAAGAATGAAATTGGCTGATATTATGACGATACTAGGTAGTATAGATATCATTATGGGAGAAGTTGATCGTTGAAATGATAATTGATACGACAGAAGGACAAGCTCTCAATTCTTTTTCCAGATCGGAATCCTTAAAAGAAGTCTACGGGCTCATATGGATGCTTGTTCCTATTTTTACTCCTGTATCGGGAATCACAATAGGGGTACTAGTAATTGTGTGGTTAGAAAGAGAAATATCAGCAGGGATACAACAACGTATTGGACCTGAATACGCCGGTCCTTTGGGAATTCTTCAAGCTCTAGCAGATGGGACCAAACTACTTTTCAAAGAGGATCTTCTCCCATCTAGAGGAGATCCTCGTTTATTCAGTATCGGACCATCTATAGCAGTCATATCAATTCTACTAAGTTATTCGGTAATTCCTTTTGGCTATCGCCTTGTTCTATCCGATCTCAGTATAGGTGTTTTTTTATGGATCGCTATTTCAAGTATTGCTCCTATTGGACTTCTTATGTCAGGATATGGGTCGAATAATAAATATTCCTTTTTAGGTGGTCTACGAGCTGCTGCTCAATCGATTAGTTATGAAATACCATTAACTCCATGTGTGTTATCAATATCTCTACGTGTGATTCGTCGGGACACCTACTTTTACCTATTTCCTTTCTTTCTTAGGAAATAAATTGAATATATTGAATAAAGATTTTCATTTTTTTATTCATCATTCGGGTCGATGAACTAAACCAGATAGTTATATGAGTGAAACAAAACCGCTTTTAAAATTCGCAGTAAAAAAAATGGAGTCTCATTCCCTATGTACAAGAGTTAAGTGGAAGTAAACATAAGCAGTAGAAACTGTTTACCCCAAGATTTGGTTGATTAGTCATCATGGCTTGAAGCGGGTGCAAAAGATCAACTGTATAGAGTTTTTACTATATGTATGTATTACCTACCGGGGATCGAGCAAAAATGAGTGGACAGTTAGGAACACCAAGGTACACAAAGGATTAGTAATGGAAATAATGTAAGTTATCCAAAAGGATATTTCTGCATAAAAGGAGTCCTAATGGGGACTTTAAGTTGGTAGAAATGATCAAGCAGTACTTCCCCATGATCCCGATCCAGAGTATGCTCCTATCCACTGATTAAAGAAATTACTATCAGGAACGAAGTAATCCTTTACTTTTTTTAGAGTCCCTTTTTCTGAGAACGAAGAATAGGAACGAAAGAAATGGAATGCAATTGCAATAGGAAAAAAAAAAAGAAAGAATCAAAAAAGATCTCTTTTTTGATTCTTTCTTTCCTCTATCCATATTCATATAGATCGAATTCTTATCAGGATTCATGAACTAATGTAATGTCCAATTCTTTTTCGTAATCGAAAAAGATGGGTCGAAATATTTATTGATACAACGAATATTTTATTGAAGGATTAAGTTATTTCGGAACAAAGAAAAATTTGAATTATTAAAGGATGAGATCAATTCAGAAGCACTTTTTTTCTTTGTTATTATAGCAGACAGAATTCCATTGGTCTAATTTGGGACTCTCCGATACATCTTTACTCTATCTACCCTACAAACATATCGAGATAATACCGAACCCGGTCCTTAGATTTTTTTGTGGCCCTCGAGGAGCCGTATGAAG